TGGATTTTATGCAAATCCGTGATTTGATATTTTATCTCCGCGTTTACTATTATATTAAATAGAAAAATTTCATAACCATCCGGTTAGGATCAATCTAAACCAGCCCATTATGTATATGATTCAACATGCCAACCATTAAACAACTTATTAGAAATACAAGACAGCCAATTCAAAATGTCACGAAATCCCCCGCTCTTCGGGGATGTCCTCAGCGTCGAGGAACATGTACTAGGGTGTATGTGCGACTCGTTTAGATCATCAGATGGCACAAAAAAAGCAAGAAAACCGCTTTCCAGTATGACTGATCAGTACCAGTAAATAGGATAGAATGGAAGAAGGAACTCCATTCACTATCTAAAAAGAAGAAAATAGATCCCTCTATTGTGTATAAAGTTTATGGTTCCATTGGTGCAAATCCAATCACCTGAATTTAAGATGAGAAGAAATTCTCCATTGGTAGCAAATGGTTATCCATTAAGCGGAGGAAACCTTATTGAAATTCAAAAAAAAAACATAAAAAAGAAGTGCCCACTCGGTCAAGAACGGACTACGAGGGTCAGCTACCCAGCCAACTTTCATAATTAAATACCGTTACTGTATAGGTGGGTCTCATCGTGAAAGACCTCTTACCGGATAATTCATGGGTAGAGCCAAAGAGTGTGGTATGAACTATACAAGTTACCAATAACATTGATTAAATGAAGTAAAGGCTCCGGTGTATAGAGAAGACCTCACCGTTTAAGAAGTAACCATAGAAACGACGGAACCCACTATTTCTTTATCTTTATCCATTTAATTTATTTTTCTTTTTTTCTTATTGACTCTATTTTTGACACCTAACAAAAGAAAAATTATAATTTCTTCCGTATTTCGCAGTAAAATACCTAAAAAAAAATCGTGGTCGGGAAGGTTATAGTAGCCAAAGCCGCTGGAATTTTTATTTTATACATTGGAAAAATCCGTTTGGTTATTAATAGATCGGGACGGGGAAAAGAATAACTGAAAGAAAAGAAATTAATTAGTTATTCGTCAAAGTTTTATTTATTCAATGACTAGAATTAAACGCGGATATATAGCTCGGAGACGTAGAACAAAAATTCGTTTATTTGCATCAAGTTTTCGAGGGGCTCATTCAAGACTTACTCGCACTATTACTCAACAGAAAATAAGAGCTTTGGTTTCGGCTCATCGGGATAGGGATAAGCAAAAGAGAAATTTTCGTCGTTTGTGGATCACTCGGATAAACGCAGTAATCCGAGAAGGGGGAGTATCCTATAGTTATAGTAAATTAATAAATGATCTATACAAGAGACAGTTGCTTCTTAATCGTAAAATATTGGCCCAAATAGCTATATCAAATAAGAATTGTCTTTATATGATTTCCAACGAAATCAGAAAAGAAGTAGATTGGAAAGAATACACCGGAATAATTTAAACGGAGTTCCCCGGAGAATGAACTCCGGGAAGGTGGAGTCAAAATTACTATGAGAAAATAGGCTAAAGTAGTCAAAATGAATGAACACGTTCAATAAAAAAAATCTTTTTTTTTTTTTTTTATTCGTTTTTTTCTTACGACACGAGAATAACATATGGATTCTAAGATTTGTCGAACAAAACACCAATCCGCGTTTGAGTTCGGATTGGAATTCTGATTCAAAAAGAATAAGCCTATTTAGTTCTGGTTCTAAGACCAGTAGTTCTAGTGGTCGACTCGGTTCTTTCAAATTGTTTTTCATTATTGAGAAAAGGTAACAAAGATAAAATACGAGCTTGTTTTATAGCAATAGTAATTAATCGTTGTTGTTTCAAGGTCAATCTATTCACCCGTCTAGATAATATTTTTCCTTGTTCACTAATAAATCGACTAATTAAACTCATATTTCTATAATCAATTCGATCCCCCGATTGAATCGGGGGCAAACGCCTACGAAAAGATCGTTTGGATTTAAGAAAAGGTCGCTTGGATTTATCCATGGTTTGTTTTTTTAGTTTATTTCTTATCTTATCCCGAAAATCCTATTTCGTAATTGTAATTTTAACCCCAAATAGGATTATTTTATATTTGAATATGTTCTATATAATGTCATTTTTCCCCCTTCAACTCGGTTCGATCTATTTCTTTATTTCCCCATGAATCGTATGTTTGTAACAATAGGGACAGAATTTTCTCAATTCTAATCGATTAGGCGTATTGTGCCGGTTCTTTTGAGAAATATATCTGGAAATGCCCGTTGATACCTTCTTAACACCATCTCGGATACAACCGGTACATTCCAAAATCACCGTTACTCGCGCATCTTTCCTCTTGGCCATGAACCTCCTTTGGATTTTTGATTTACTCAACTCTTCTATTTTGATTCGAAACGAAGAAAAGGAAGGAAAAAATAGAAGTTACTAACTTGAAATCCAATTCTAAAAGATCAAAATCAATAAAGTAATAATAAATCAAAGCGATAGTAAATAATAAGTATAAGTAAGACAATTAGTTCAAAACTTTATTTCAACCCGAAGGACGGTATTTCAGTTAAAGATCTTGTATTCTTGCCCTAGACTCGCATTTTCCTACTCTACCCCCATGCCTCTATTAATTAATATTCCTTTAATTCGAACTTGAAACCAAGTCTCGCAGACGGTGAATCCGCTTTTATTCTTTCTCTTTCGTCCCTTATTCTAAAAATAAGAAAAAAAGATAAAAAGGGGAAGGGGGATTAGTCACAGATATTTTTTTGTATCTCTAATCTTCTTCATTCCTTCCGATGTTAATAACTAGAATGAAAAAAAGGGGAATGTCAACGCATCCGGGAAAAAACGATTAATCTCTATCAATAGACCTGCTAAAGCCCCGAACCATAGCGTACTTAGTACTGGGGCCACGGAGAGATATGTTTTTAGATCTCGCATTGAAAAACCTCCTTTTTATTTATTGTGTAATACATAAAGATAATGCATATATGATCAGATGCATATGTAGTTAAGAGCTACTTAGAGTTATACACGGAATCCCTAATTCAAATTGAAATGTACAACGATCCATAAGATTTTCCTTTTCTTAAAATTAAACCAGAAAAAAATACATCCCCTCTTAGTGAGTAGTTCCAAAAAATACTCATTTATTTTTATGATGGGTTCTGTATTTCGTATATATATAATAAGTCTTTTCCTTGTCTTATTATTATATGTTAAATGAGACCAAAAAGACGAAATGGGCAGAAAAATTGTCTTTCTCAATGTAGGAAGTATGAATATGGAAAACAAGAGAAGAATTCTCTACAATGACACTGTAGAACAATTGAAGAAGGGATGTGGCGCAGCTTGGTAGCGCGTTTGTTTTGGGTACAAAATGTCACGGGTTCAAATCCTGTCATCCCTACCTATTACTGCTCCGTTGAGCAGTAACGAGGAATCAATTGAGATCGATTCAAATTACACGGAATCATTCATTTTTATGAAACTAGATAATATATGCAGACAAAAAATGGATTGGGGTTAGAAAAAGAATCCTTTACAGTCTTATCTATTCTGATAAAAAAGCGCTCTTAGTTCAGTTCGGTAGAACGTGGGTCTCCAAAACCCGATGTCGTAGGTTCAAATCCTACAGAGCGTGATTTTTTCTTGGTAGATCAAATTAAATTAAGACTGAAATGGATTCAGTCACTCGCACAGCAATTAGAATTTGACCGCCTGTGGATTAAAGAAAGCAGGAGACGAATCAAAAAAAAAATGTTAATTAATCAAAGGTCCAACTGATCGCCACGCCTGTATTGTAAATATGCAGTTACGAATAATCCAGCCAAAGTAATAGGAATTAGACCTAACACGATTCCAAATAGAAAAACTTCAATCATTTCAATTTTTTGAAAAGGAGAAAAAAAAAGAGGTAATATCTATACCTAAATATTAATCAGAGTTGACGTGAATCTCAATGAACAAGAATTATTGACGCAGTAAGTAACTATAGAATACACAAAATCTCACAGAAGGATTCCCTTTCTGAATTGTTTCTTTCAAATAGAAATTTTAAATAAGTCGTATCTTGCTCAGACCGATAAATAGAGCTGAAGTTATAGTTAAAGCCACTAGTAGAAAACCAAAATAACTAGTTATAGTAAGCATGAAGGAGCTAAATGAAATAAAGTCTTTTTATACATATGTTTCTAAAGCATTTACCTAAGTTTCCATTTTTTGTAAAATAGGAGTATAAAAAAAAATCCCAATTGAAAGAATAAGTTCAATTGAAAGCTTTTGATTCATTTATCATTATAGACGGCACTAACAAAGATAAAGCGACAGGCATATAAAACGAAACCGATTCATCATTTTTACCATCTAGCTATTTTGTGATTCCTATCAACCAATTTGTTGAGCGTAAACTAATAATAAGAACTGGATCGTGTAACTTCATTCAAAAATGAAACTCTTTTTGAATTATTATTTGTGAATGAAATTATTATGGAATACAATTTTTTCCGTTTTTTTCTTTCCATATTTCAAAATAAAGCCTCATCCTTGTACTTGTAGCTGGATCAAGATTTGGATTGTGATCCAATCCAACAATTCATTAGAACTATTGATTCCAATCCAATTATTTGATTCTTTCTGCGCTTTCTTTCATCGAATAAGATCTACTACTCATATTTGTTACTAGACGATTAATCAATTCCTTAAAACGAAAAAGCAATTTATAGATCTCGCATCTACTAAAATTTGGGAAATACGATAATCTCTTTCATTGTAAGAATTTTCTATTAAATACAGCATCATTTTACATCAACAGGTAAAGGAAAGGAAGAAAGAAATTATTTAGCACTTGCTTTCGATACTGATTTAAATTGCGTTGCTGTGTCAGAAGAAGGATAGCTATACTGATTCGGTATACTCTAAAGATGCCTTCGGTACAATATTGACGATCCTACAAAGATGAAATTTCATGAAATTTCAGTGATTACCTTTTACTGATCTCATCTTTTACGGAATCGATCCCCTTTGACTGTACAAGAATA